AATGACCATTTATACTGGAACAAATGGTTATCTGGATGGATTAGAAATTGGACAAGTAAGAAAATTTCTCGTTCAGTTACGCACTTACTTAAAAACGAATAAACCTCAGTTTGAAGAAATCATAGCCTCTACCAAGACATTAACCGCTGAAGCAGAAAGCTTTTTGAAAGAAGGTATTCAAGAGCAACTAGAACGTTTTCTACTTCAGGAGAAAGTATAAAAAAAGAAATGAAACGGATCGTTCTTATTTTTGATTCTTTAGTCAATTTGACTCTTTAATTTTAATTAAATTTTTAAGAAATTCTATAAATAGAAGTCTATAAGTTACGTATATATAATAGAAAGAAGTATATAACTAATATCTGTTTAATATTAAATCTTAAAGCATTCAGAATTTCTTTCTTAGTCTATTTATTTCTTATCTTTTTTCGAAATAGATATTATATAAATATATAGAAATGGAAATAATAGATAAATATCAATATAGATATATTGATATTGCGTCCAATAGGATTTGAACCTATACCAAAGGTTTAGAAGACCTATGTCCTATCCATTAGACAATGGACGCTTTTCGCTTTTTTTTACTTTCCAATTGTTAAAAAAAAAGAATGTGCGAAATCTTTTTAGCAATTGTGTATTGAAGTGAATTCAATACACAATTGCTATTAGACAATTCTAATATAGAAAATTGTCTCTAATAAAAAAAAGGGGCAATTGTGAATTTAGAGCGGGTAGCGGGAATCGAACCCGCATCGTTAGCTTGGAAGGCTAGGGGTTTTAGTCGACGTCGATCGATCATTTTTATATTTTTAACGTCTCTAATTCAAAACCGAACATGAAACTTTGGTTTCATTCGGCTCCTTTATGATGGATGGAGAAATTCCCAAATAAAAAAAGACGGGAACGAAATAAAAATTGATCCATAACATCTATGTTAGCTTTTTTTCCGTCTGGGTACTTTCACAGAAATTTTTGCTTTCTAGATGATCCTTCTAGAAGATAGATCAGGCGAACTCGAACAATCTTTCTAGTTACTTCGTTCTTTATTTCTATTTAACGGAATCCTTAGGAAAAGTATTTGGTTTCTACCGAGCTAAAACAATATAATATGTCGATGTCTTTAGTAAACCAAAGTTCTCGTTTAATAGCTATTTTGCTTCAATTTTTCTATACCAAACAATGAATAGAACTGAAGATTGAGTTACGATTAGAAAGACACTTTTCTAGCTTTATCCATGGATCCTCTTGTTATACTTATTGAATTGTCAATAGTCATCCAATTCAAAAATTATGTTTCGGAATTTCATAATCCAAATTTACAATTGATTAGAGTCTTTGGATACAAATTACGAGAATCTATAATCTTCCTTGAATCTTTCATTGAAAGGGAAAGGACTAAATCCTTTTAAGAAATAAAATTTTTGATCGGAAGATGAATCAAACCGAGAGACCCTTTAACTATTAAAGGGATTAAAGGAACGAATCACACTTTTACCACTAAACTATACCCGCTACAATGCAATTATTGCATATAAATTAACCTTTTGTCGAACAAAGTAATCGGGGGTGTAATAAAAAAATCTGAAAAAATTTAGAAAACTCTAGCGTGGACTTAATAAAATTAGTAAAAGCGAATTCAATTCCACTTTTTTTTAATTTCAAATCTTTTTTTGTCTAAAAATCCATCGGATGAGTCTTTTTAATTTTAACAAAAAAAGGCCCGGCTGGGGACTGACCAGGCCAGGCTATTAAAATAAAAAAGATCTTTTACTTGTGTTTTGACGAGACAAAATAAAAAAAGGATTCTCTATTTCTATGATTATGGTTTTATTTATTTCTCTTTCGAGTTTGCGCCTTTTCTTTATCTAATCTTTAGATAAATTTTTAATGTAACTAGAATTACTGAGAAAGTTCTATAAAAACAGTTATTATATATATAGTAATATATATATATATTATATATATAAATAGAGGATAAATATATTTATATAATAAAAAAGAAATTATATATATATAATAAAATATAGAAAATGAAAAAATATATATATAATAAAGAATATCTAAAAAAAAAAAAGAAAGCTTTTTAAGAATAAAGCGGAGAAGGTTCTTTTTTAAGCCTTTTTTTTTTTTTTTAATGGAACCTAATTAAGTATCCCTTTTCGATTAGGAGAGATGGCTGAGTGGACTAAAGCGTTGGATTGCTAATCCATTGTACGAGTTAATCGTACCGAGGGTTCGAATCCCTCTCTTTCCCCTTCTCCTTTTGATGGTGTGTAATAGATAAAATCCTAATAAAATTCGAGCATTTCCACTAATTAAATAAAGCAATAAAAAACCTTTCTTTTTTATTCTTCACGTCCCGGATTACGTCCTGGATCATTAGATAGGAATCCAAATATGAAGAGAGAAACAAAGAATATAACTACAGTGTATACAAAAAGTTTGAGAGTAAGCATTACACAATCTCCAAGATCTTACTAAAAAAAAAAAAAAGAGAATAGATTCTCTATTTTTATATCAAATATCTAATTTTGATACCAATAAATAAAAAAAAAGGTTTCAGAAAGTTATTTGTAATTAAGATAATAGTCGAATCTTTCATATTCAAACAGATTTGCATACCAACATCTAGATATTTTTTTGGTGAACTCGAATCTAATTAGGTTCTTTCATTTAGGGAAAAGAGGATAAAATTTAGGAAATATAAATGATCCAGATTTAGTATGGCTACCAAAAAAATGCAATGTTTGAATAGAGAGTTCGTTCATACGTCAAGATTTTTTTTTATCTTTTGAATTGTTGGAAGAATAAAAATCGTGAATTTTTTTAAGACAGTATTAAGAATTTTATCGAAAACTTACAGCGGCTTGCCAAACAAAGGCTAAGAGAAGAAAGAAAAGAGGTATTACGGGCATAACATCTATGATTGGATTCAAAAAGGCGTAGGCCTCTGGCAATTTGGCGACTAAAAAAGTGCTTGAAAAAAGGGCGTAATTAAAACAAATACAGATCAAATTAAATATATTAAGCATAAAAAAAATTGGTGTTCTTGTGGATAATTTAATTTTGATTGAGTTATTAATATATTTTTTATATAAGGAAAAAATAAAGAAAGATAGTCTAAAAAGACTTTGTTGAACTTACTCAATCAAAAATCCTTTCATTCTCTTATGAGAATGAAAGAAATAATATTTTCATACAATATCTTAATTGAATTCTATGTAATGATCAATAAAGTAAGTTTTATTTGCTATCTACACGTGTTAAAACTCTAGCACCAATGTAATCTATATTTAATTTTGAATTGACGAACAACCAATAGGAATATTACTCTTTTAGTAGTCTTGAATAAAAAGCGAAATGGGGCGTAGCCAAGCGGTAAGGCAACGGGTTTTGGTCCCGCTATTCGGAGGTTCGAATCCTTCCGTCCCAGAGTACAGTCATTACAGAATCAATCTTCTATTGCCTTTGTACACCATCTTTCTGTTTAAAAATCCAAAATTTTTAAGAATAAAATATTGAAATGAAAAGAAGAATAAACTTAATTTTTCATTATTTCAACCGAATTCAAAAAAATCTATTTGCTTTTTTAATTTGTGTGTGATGCGGGTAAGTAAGGTAGAACCATAGATTCTAAGAGTTTTAATAAAAAAAATCTCTATTTATATATATAAATTATATAAATAGAGATTTCTATTCAAACTAATATGGGATTCATTTTAATTCTGACTGAACCTTTACGCGTAAATTCACTATTCCATTCATAGAGAAAGAAAAGGTATAGATTATGATATACTGACTGAACTATGACTATTCATGATTCCATAATTGAATCAATTACACAAACTAGAGGAATGTTATGGTAAAACTTCGTTTAAAACGATGTGGTAGAAAGCAACGTGCGACTTGAATTGAAGGACATTATCTGCTGTGGATTTTTTCATCCGCCACTTTTTATATAGGAATATAGGTGCTCTTGGCTCGACATTTTGTGTTCTATTTTACAAGAGTCCTACACTTTTTGGGAATATAAAAAAGAGTACAGGATGGAGCTCGAGGAGAATAGAAAGTTTTTATTCCTTTCGCAGGAGTAAGGATCTAGGGTTAGTGCGAATCAATAAGTTGGAACAACTTCGTAAGTCTTTTTATATTGAAAAAAAAGTCCTTTCAAGCAATTTTACAATGGAAAAGGAAATTTTCTTAAAATTATAAAATTCTTTGAATAAAAAGTCTATCATGCGTGAATCAAGCGTTTGTATGATTCTTTGTATAGAAGAAATCATAAACAAAATAAGGGGCTTGTTGCTGCCCTTTTTTAATAAAACGATTCAAGATCACCGAAGTCATGTCTAAACCTAAAGATTCAAAGTAAGGATAAAGAATCCTGAAACAAGGAAATCCTGTTTTCAATTGTTTGAAAAACTAGATCAGAATGAAGAATAAAAATTGATTCTAAAAGCTGAGACAAACAAAAAAAGGGCTAGAGACTACTCAATAAAAAAAGTACTTAAGGATTCTCCGGTGAGATATTTGAGAGTTGTTTAACTTGAGTTACGAGAGTACGAATGTTATGAATGCTTTTTATGGAAAAAATATTTAGGGTTTCAATACTGGCTAATTTATTTAATGTTTTTATTTCTCTATTTAATATTTATTTGAATTTACTATTTTAATTTTATACAGAGAGTTAAAGTGAACTTCTACCCATTGAATTTGTTTTTCTCGAGCCGTACGAGGCCAAAACCTCTTATACGTTTCTAGGGGGGGGTATTATTCATATACATCTATCCCAATGAGCCGTTTATCGAATCGTTGCAATTGATGTTCGATCCCGAAGAGAAGGAAGAGATCTTAGCAAGGTGGGTTTTTATGATCCGATAACAAATCAAACTTTTTTAAATCTTCCTGCTATTCTCGATTTTCTTAAAAAAGGAGCTCAACCAACAAGAACAGTTCATGATATTTCAAAGAAGGCTGGGATTTTTACGGAATTTAAGTCTTAATAAAACGAAATTGAATTAATGAAATATAAAAAAGAGGATGTGAAAGACTCGTATATAGCTTGATATCAAATTTTATCTACTCTTCTCTTTCCTCCTCTTTCACTTCCATCATATTTATTTTGATTTGTTAGAATTTCTATTTATTACTTAGTATTCCTCCTAAGGTACGAATACTAAAAAATACCCTACTATGTTTTATAATCATAAACAAATTTATGAAAAAAAAATTGGGATCTAGATTATATAAATTCGAATTTTTTTATAAATACAAAATTTTACTGTTATATAGAAAATAATACTGTATATAAAATAATATATTATTAATTCTGAATAAAACAAATATATATATATTATATTATTATATGAATAATTTATTCATCATAAAAAATTAAAGGCCATAAAAAATGGGTCTAAAAAGTATAAAAAGATTTGAGATTACCTTAACTGGCTTAGTTTTCATTCATTGTATGAACTAATGAACCAAGGGGTTAAGCTTTTTTATTTATTTATTTTTTCTATTCTTTTCACTATATGAAAAATTCATAATCATATTGACAACAGTGTATGGACCAAATATAATTCTCTCATAGATAAATGGATCTATTTATCCCTGACACACGACTGGATTTTTTTCTTTATTCTGGTTGTATCTACATATTTGCAGTACGTTCTTTTTTTGTTTTTTGGGGTTGCTAACTCAACGGTAGAGTACTCGGCTTTTAAGTGCGACTAGCATCTTTTACACATTTGTATGAAGAAAAGGATTCGTCCAGATCCGCGGTAGAGTTTGTAAGACCACGACTGATCCTGAAAGGAATGAATGGAAAAAATAGCATGTCGTATCAAGGGAGAATTCAGATAACATTTTTTTTTGCTTTCCTGATCGGTACAACCTTATTTTGATATCGAAAAAAAAAGAATTCCAATTTGGGTCAAGTGAATAAATATAAATGGATGGATAAAAAACCCAGTTTTCCTGATTCCAGGAAAAAAAAAAGAAACGAGCTTCCATTCGTAATTTGAAAAATTACCCGAACTAATTAAATGTTAAAAATAGATTAGTGCCTAATACGGGTATGGGAAGGCATTTTTTTCTTGCGTGTTATTATCAATTTTTTCATGAGTCCTAATTATTTTTTTAACTAGTCCATTTGGATTAGGTTGGAGTGTGTAAAAGAAGCAGTATATTGATAAAAAATATATATATTTCCAAAATCAAAAGAGCGATTAGGTTAAAAAATAAAGGATTTCTAATCATCTTGTTTTGTTATTCTATAATATAACGAACAGAAACCTATTAAAGATAGAGAATCCGGTTAACAGTCTACCTGTTTATGAGGTATCTATAGCTTTCGTAGTCTAATACCTTATTTTGACTGTATCGCACTATGTGTCATTTCAGAACTCAAGAAAATAAAGACTTTACCTTCAGTTCAAATCGAATTTCAATCCAAATGGAGAAATTTCAAGGATATTTAGAGTTCGATGGGGCTCGGCAACAGAGTTTTCTATATCCACTTTTTTTTCGGGAGTATATTTATGTACTTGCTTATGATCATGGTTTAAATAGATTAAATAGAAATCGCTCTATTTTCTTGGAAAATACGGATTATGACAAAAAATATAGTTCACTAATTGTGAAACGCTTAATTTTGCGAATGTATGAACAGAATCGTTTGATTATTCCCACTAAGGATTTGAACCAAAACTCCTTTTTGGGGCATACCAGTCTTTTCTATTATCAAATGATATCTGTTTTATTTGCAGTGATTGTCGAAATTCCATTTTCCCTAAGATTAGGATCCTCTTTTCAAGGAAAACAATTCAAAAAATCTTATAATTTACAATCAATTCATTCAATATTTCCCTTTTTAGAAGACAAATTAGCACATTTTAATTATGTGTTAGATGTACTAATACCTTACCCCATCCATCTAGAAATCTTGGTTCAAATCCTACGTTACTGGGTAAAAGATACCTCTTCTTTGCATTTTTTTCGGTTCTGTTTATACGAGTATTGCAATTGTAAGAATTTTTATATTAAAAAAAAATCAATTTTGAATCCAAGATTTTTCTTGTTCTTATATAATTCTCATGTATGTGAATACGAATCCATCTTTTTTTTTCTACGCAAGCGGTCTTCGCATTTACGATCGCCATCTTATGAAGTCCTTTTTGAGCGAATTTTTTTCTATGGAAAAATAGAATATTTTTTCAAAGTTTTTGTTAATAATTTTCCGGCGATCCTAGGGTTGCTCAAGGATCCTTTCATACATTATGTTAGATATCACGGAAGATGCATTCTGGCAACAAAGGATACGCCGCTTCTGATGAATAAATGGAAATATTTTTTTGTTAATTTATGGCAATGTTATTTTTCCGTATGGTTTCAATCGCAAAAGGTCAATATAAATCAATTATCTAAAGATAATTTAGAGTTTCTGGGTTATCTGTCAAGTTTGCGATTAAACCCTTTAGTGGTACGTAGTCAAAT